TACTAATAGGATACCCTGATACGTTACAGAATTTTGCTTTAACCAACGATCCAATCAGAGGAAAAATTGGGACTATTGTATCGAATCTCTTAATAGCAGTATCGATCATAAATGAATTCTCTAGCATTTGACTCCTTATCACCCAAGGCGTTAGTCGTACACCTGAAAGATAGCCCAGAAAATAGAAAGAATGATTGGATAATTCATTTATATGGATCCTACTCGGTTGAGACCATAAGTGAAAATGACATTGCCAGAAATTGACAAGGTAATATTTCCATTTCTTCATCAGTAAATTAGTACACCTTGAAGCCATAATGGATTTTCCTTGATACCTAACATAATGCATCAAAGGTTCCTTGAAGAACCAGAGGGGCAGGGTCCTTTGAGAATCATTATGAGGCGTCACTACAAGATGTTTTATTTTTCCATAAAAATGTGTTCTCTCAAGAAAGGCTAGAGAAGATATTGACCGTAAATGAGAGGATTGTTTACGAAGGAAAACTAATACGGATTCGCATTCATATACATGAGAATTATACAAGAACAAGAATAATCTTTGATTTTCCTTTGAAAAAATGGAAATGGATTTATTTGAAGTAATAAGGCTATTCCAATTATGATGCTCGTGTAGAAAACATCTCAATAAATGCAAAGAAGGAGCATCTCGTATCCGAGTGCGAAGAGTTTGAAGCAAGATTTCCAGATGGATTGGGTAGGGTATTAGTATATCTGAAACATAACATAAATGTGATAATTTGTCCTCTAAAAAGGGAAATATTGAATGAATAGATCGTAAATTCTGATATTTTGCTATTCTTTCTCTTTCTAGGGAAGATACTAATCGCACCGAGAATGGAATTTCCATAATTCCTGCAAAACCCTCTGGTATCGTTTGAGAATAAAAACTCCTGTTGGTCCCAACGAGCCTAGAATCATTAACCGAAATGGTCAAATGATTCTGTTGATGCAGTCGAGTAATTAAGCGTTTCACAATTAGTGAACTAGATTTATTGTCATTGTCATAACCTAAATTTTCCGTGGGTTCATAAAAAATCGAACTATTTAAACCATGATCATGAGCAAGTGCATAGATATACTCCCGAAAAAGAAGTGGATATAAGAAGCGCTGTTTCCGGTATCTATCTATTTCTAAATAGCCTTGCAATTCGTATTGCAATTTATCCATTTGTTTGCAATGAAACTTGCACCGCATGCGGGGGAGGATTTCTTGGGTTATTAAATAATAAATACATAGTGCGATATGGTCCTAACAAGGTATATCGTAAAAACGGATACCCTGGAGACAAGACGTCTAATCAACACATCCTCTCTTTTTCCATCCAACTCGTTCGTGTTTGGATATAGTTAGAAGAGATTGTGTATTAGAAATCCTTTATTTTTGCAACCCGATCGCTCTTCTGACTTTGGAATGAGTTAATTTGATTTATCAGTACACCGTTTCTTATACACATTCGGTTACACTCCAGTAACTAATGGAGAACAGTGAATAGTTAGGATTTTTTTTAAGGAATCAATGATCCACTCGCAGGAGAGCCCTTTCCCGCATCAGGCACTAATATATTTTTAACGTCTAATTAGATCGGGTATTCGTTCGAATTAAGATAAGAACGGAAACTCGTTGCTTTTGGTTTTTCCTTCTAATTGGAGCCATATAGCTCTATCCATTTATTCACTTGACCCAACTGTGAATGAATTTGGAACCGTTCTAGCTAAGAATCAAAAGGACATTTTTTACCGATCTGATATGACCAGATAAGAATGAAGTATTCTCAGAGTTATCCATTGATACGACATGCTGTTTTTTCCATTCATTCCCTTTCAGGATCAGTCGTGGTCTTACAAACTCTACCGATGGTATGGACGAATCCGCTTCATCCAAATGTGTAAAAGATCATAGCCGCACTTAAAAGCCGAGTACTCTACCGTTGAGTTAGCAACCCAGATAAGGATCTAATTACGATCGGAATAAAAATCAAGAGATTTGATTACCGGAACCAGTCATTGAACTAACATAAGCATAAGAATAACAGCAAGTTTAGAAGAAACTATGATTATAAAAAATCTATACAATAAAGAAGAGCAGATTCACAGATAAGTATAGCTTTAGTAAATAAAAAAATACTTCCTGTGTCACAGACGATCCCTCAAACCAATCCTTTGAATGAAGTAAAAAACCAAACCTATGAAACCGCAAGAATAGATCAGATCGATTTATCTACGATCGAATTCTATTGTATTCTATTCGTTCGAGAGACCATTGTCAATACAAACAAAATATTGGGAAACCAAATAAAACAAAATACAATAAATAAACTAAATATAAATAGGATAAGGCCTTGTGTTAGATTGGCACTACAAGAAATGAAAATGAAGTGAAGTAAAGAAGAAGTAGGTAAAAAAGAATATCGTATTTATTCACTATCACTATAGGCCCCAAGATTGACCTCTTGTTTCTTGAGGGAGTCCCAAGGAAAACCATCTGATTAATGGTAATCCCATAATTTCATGGATTTCAGTTATTACATATAATTCTTTTTCTATCCCTCTCATATTCATATAAATATAAAAAGACAAAGAAATTCTTTGTCATTCTTTGTCCTTACATTATCTCAAACCATATAGGAAGAATAGTGAATAGGTATGAATATAGCAAGAGAGTCGCGGAGAAACAATTAAACAAAACTAGAACTCGCTACTATACCGGTACTGGCCATCTTTTGATTTCATTAATTTCATTTTGTTTGATTAACTCGAAGTTCCTTAAATACCTCTGCCTTTTTTGAAATATCATGAACAGTTCCCGTGGGTTGAGCTCCTTTTTCAAGGAAATATAGAATAGCAGGAACATTTAAATAAGTTTGATTCTTTATCGGGTCGTAAAAGCCTACTTTCCGAAGATCTCTTCCCTCTCTTCGGGATCTGACATCAATTGCAATGATTCGATAGGTGGCTCATTGGGATAGATGGATGGGCAATACCCCCCCCCTGGAAACGTATAGGAAGTTTTCTCCTCATACGGCTCGAGAAAGAATGATTCAAATTTATGGAAATCTATAGCAAACGGATCCTTGAAATCATCAATTAAATTATGATTGGAGTCGTCTTTTTTCCTTCTTCCTTCCTCTAAAAATAAAAAAAATATCATTCGTCCTCATAACTCAAGTTGGGTAATTCTCAAAGGACTAAAAAAGAAATCCTTAAAAAATCCTTAAATAAATATTTATTGAGCGGTCTATAACCCCTTTTTTGTCTCGTCTGGAATATATTTCCATTTCTTACTTATTATGATCCAATCCACTTGATTGAGACAATCATTGAAAATGGTGTTTTCTTGTTTTGGAATCACTTATCCTTGAATCATTAGGTTTAGACATTACTTCGGTGATCTTTAATCTTCCGGAACGGCAGCAACATACCTTTTGGCTATTTCTTTACGTCGAAGAATCATACGAACGATTCAATTCCATTAATTCCCCTGTGATACACTTCTTTATCATCGAAATAGTCTCATATCATCGAAATAGTCTCACCAATTACAGCAAACTTTTTGATTTAAAACTCGGTCCAATTTGACCTTTTCTATATCGAAGATATACTTACGTTACGAAGTCGTTCCAAATTATTGATTGGCACTAACCCTAGATCCTGCCTCTGATAATCATTTATTCTCGAGCTCCATCATGTACTATTTTATTTACATTACAACCCAACATCGTGGAGTAATGGTGAAACAGAACAAAATATGTCGAGCCAAGAGCATCCTCATTGAAGATGATGGATGTCAAAATCCACAGCCGATCATGTTATTCAAGTCGCACGTTGCCTTCTACCACATCGTTTCAAACGAAGTTTTACCATAACAAGCATTCCTATAATTCGGAATCGGTACGGGATTGATTCAATATGGAATTAAATCATGAATAGTCATTGATTGATCTTTTATTCTATTTTTTGATATTCTCCATGGACGCATATGTATATCTAACAAGTATCCAGTTTGCCCCCTGATTCTAGCGTATGACTCATTTATTTCACCATTTGTAAGAAAGACGAATAAACAAGAAAAGACGAATAAACAAGAAGTTAGTTAACAACCTGATCATTTGTGACGATCAGTCATGAATGAAATGAGCCAATTCTTGCTCGAACGACTAAGCTAAACTAAAGATCTTGAATTGGATTTCCAATACCGGAAAAGAATGAGTTAGTAACTGATTAAGCCATTCCAATGAACCGGAAAGGGCCAAAGTGGTCTGATGGTAAATCATAAATTAACTAATCTCAGACTTCATCGAGTATCAAGGATTCATTAAAAATGGTTTCATATAAAAAAATCTCGTACTTTGCCATCATTGTTATTGATGGAAAGTAGTTCTCCCGTAAAGACTCCATTTGATCTCTGAATCAATCAGCAAGTCTGTGCAATCACAACGAATAACTGTAATTACGGATATCTCCTAGACGTCAATTTGATCATTTTGATCATCATAATAACATTAAATTGAATTTTGCTTTTCCTTAAATCATTAACTGTCTAAACCAGATAAATGGGACGAGAAACAAAATCTAAAACTAATTTCATTTCTTTGTTCATGAGCATCAAACATAATAAGAAATATAGTAAAAGTAAAAAAATGAATAAAAAAAGACACAGTAAAGTAAATAAAATAAGATAAAGTGAACGTTCTCGATTCATTCTTTCATCTGATTGAGAAAATAAGAATCAAAGCGGCATGATCTTTCGGTATCCATCGGGTTATGTTATATATACAGCTGTTACCGTGGGTAATCGTGGATATTTTAAGGCATCACAGAAATTTCTGACCGAAACCAAAGACTGTTTGTTGTTTGTTCTTACTGAAATAGAACAATAACAATACAAAAGGGAGGCATGTTTATTTTCGGCATATTCTGCTTTTTTGCTTCCAGAGTCGTTCGATAAAGTCAAGTAAATTAAATCCACGATTCTGCCTACCAATTGATTTACAATTCCATTATTCATCAGTTCATTAGAACCAGATGCAAATTGGGTACAATACAATGCATCTATTCCTATTGAACTTGATTGTTTGTTGATAAAATCGGGAATAGCCACAGATATTGCAATTGATACCTTCCATTGCTGATCAGCACATATCTAAAAAACATTTCATCTGGATTATGAATCATGCATACCCGGTCAACCAAGAAAAGAATCTTCTTTTCTTATAAGCTGTATAAGCTGTGTGCTATACCAGTACCAGACACGTATAAGTGCAAAACAAAATAGGTCCAGATCCGTTTTTTATTCCCATTTTTTATTTTAGTCCAGTCTTAGGAACTCGAATCCCGTTGATGGAATTGGGACCACGAACCCGAACCCCCATTAGAATCCAAATAAAATGAATTAGAAATTGGGATAATTATGAAATGAGATACGATTACCATATCTGCTTTACCATTAATTAAAAGTTAGAAGATAGAAGAGGTTTCTTTAACATTTCGACTCAGAATGGATCATGCAGGAATAAGAATTTCATGGATTTCAGCATAAAGTTTCTTTTGACTAACTAACTCCAATATGAACGGTACGGACCTAGACTGAATAATCCAATTTGGAATTAAATAAAAAAAATATCTTCTCAATGGATCTATGTCTATGCTCCCCCCACGCCTATACCACAATCATGGATTTTTCATACGTGTGTCAGTCATTGAAAGTGAATTTCGTGTGTAGGAAACAGAATAGAAAGGTAAAGTCTAATTCAGAAAAGAATCATTAAAAACCAAACTAGAAAGAAAGAATAGATTACGATTACATTGTATCCAACATGAACCTCCTAAATAGAAATTTAGATGATTAAAGAGAACAAATAATATTTGTTAAGTTAAGATGGAATTTATCTGGGACGGAAGGATTCGAACCTCCGAGTAACAGGACCAAAACCCGTTGCCTTACCGCTTGGCCACGCCCCATTTATGTTTCTATTCAAACAGAATATACATTAATATTGGTATCGGGTGTTCGTCAATTCCAGCCCAGTATCTATGGAAGAAAGAAGTTGTTGCTGAGATTCGACACGTGTAGATCCGGAATAAAACTAAATTCATTGATCATTACATATAATTAAATTAAGATAATTAAGATATTGTATGAAAGTATGATTCCGTATAATTCAATTTGACAATTGAAGGATCTTTGATTGGGGGAATTCAAAGGAAGAAGGACTACCTACCCTCTTTCTTGATTTTTTCCCTTATATCAAATCAAGAAATAACTCAATAAAAATGATATTATTCAAAGAACAAAATATTTGTTATGCCTAATATCTTTAGTTTAATCTGTATCTGTCTTAATTCTGCCCTTCAGCCGAGTGGTTTTTTCTTCGCAAAATTGCCCGAGGCTTATGCTTTTTTGAACCCAATCGTGGATGTTATGCCGGTCATACCTGTGCTCTTTTTTCTCTTAGCCTTTGTGTGGCAAGCTGCTGTAAGTTTTCGATGAGATCCTTGATACTGTTCTAGAAAGATTCACGATTTATTCAAAAAAATATTTTACCAAGAAAGATGAGATAAGTAGTGCATTAAGACAAGAACCCTCGATTCAAACATTGAACATTCTTCGATAGACTCTGTGAATCCGGATCACCTCATTTCCTCATTCTGACCCTCCATCCATGGAGCGCATACGGTATTCTGATCCCCCGCAATGCAATATCAACAAATCGCATTGTAGATATAACGAGATTTTTTTGGTAACGAAGGAATCAGAACCTTATTTTATTACAATACAAATGAATTGAATTCCTGTTAATTCCCTTCTTTTCTAAAAACTACTTCGTTTCTTGGTGTCAAAAAATGAGATGGTACAAAGGTTGAGAATCTATTCCCTTTTTCTCCCCCAACAGGTCTTGGAGATTTGTAATGCTTACTCTCAAACTGTTCGTTTATACGGTGGTGATATTCTTTGTTTCGCTCTTCATCTTCGGATTCCTGTCTAATGACCCAGGACGTAATCCTGGACGCGAAGAATAAAGAATAATAGATTTTGTCTTTCCTTTTTTGGTTCGGTTTATAAATCCATCTTCTTAACTTCCAATTTTACCTATTCCATACATTTCATTTAGATAAATGAAATCATCAATCCAACCAAACCAAAGGGACTCGGGGTTTATAGAATTAGAAAGATAAATATCAAGTGAGCGTAGGAAACGGAGAGAGAGGGATTCGAACCCTCGGTACGAATAGCTCGTACAACAGATTAGCAATCTGCCGCTTTAGTCCACTCAGCCATCTCTCCAAATTGCAAAAAATGAATAATTCATATGTGACACGACGTGTGAAGTAAAGATTGATATTTCTTTTTCTTTATTCTAGAGATATATATGAATTGTATAAGAAATCCTATTTATACAACCATTCAAAACAGGTATCTCTAAAGGAAAAAAAGATCCCATCCCTCTTTGATTTCGTCCGAAAGGTTCTTCTTTTGTTCTC